ATGCGTTGGTTATTTTCTACAAACCATAAGGACATTGGAACTTTATATCTTTTATTTGCTATATGAGCTGGTTTAGTGGGTACTGCTTTAAGCCTTTTGATTCGAGCTGAACTAGGGCAACCTGGGGCTCTTTTGGGTGACGATCAGCTTTATAATGTGATTGTAACTGCTCATGCTTTTGTGATGATTTTCTTTTTAGTTATGCCGATGATAATGGGTGGATTTGGTAATTGGTTAGTTCCTTTAATGTTGGGAGCTCCTGATATAGCTTTCCCCCGTCTTAATAATATAAGTTTCTGATTGTTGCCTCCTTCTCTTTTATTGCTACTTGCTTCTGCTGCTGTAGAAAGAGGGGCTGGAACTGGTTGAACTGTCTACCCTCCTCTGGCTGGGAATTTAGCTCATGCTGGTGGTTCTGTAGACTTAGCTATTTTTTCTTTACATTTAGCTGGTGCTTCTTCTATTTTAGGGTCTGTAAACTTTATTACAACGGTTATTAACATACGATGACGGGGAATGCAATTTGAGCGATTACCTCTATTTGTATGATCTGTAAAAATTACTGCAGTTTTATTGTTGCTTTCTCTTCCTGTGTTGGCCGGTGCTATTACAATACTTCTTACTGACCGAAATTTTAACACTGCGTTCTTTGACCCAGCTGGAGGTGGGGATCCTGTGCTATATCAACATCTGTTCTGATTCTTTGGACATCCAGAAGTATATATTTTAATTCTTCCTGGGTTTGGAATGATTTCTCATATTGTTAGACATTATTCAGCTAAGAAAGAAACTTTCGGAACGTTGGGAATGATTTATGCAATGATGGCAATTGGATTGCTAGGGTTTATTGTTTGAGCTCACCATATGTTTACAGTGGGAATGGACGTTGATACTCGAGCTTACTTCACAGCTGCTACTATGATTATTGCTGTGCCTACAGGTATTAAAGTTTTCAGTTGACTTGCTACAATTCATGGTTCAAAGATTAAGTATGAAACTCCTATGCTTTGAGCTTTAGGTTTTATTTTCTTATTTACTGTAGGGGGACTAACTGGAGTTGTTCTTGCAAATTGTTCTTTAGATATTATGATGCATGATACTTACTATGTAGTAGCTCATTTCCATTATGTTCTGTCTATGGGAGCCGTGTTTGCCTTATTCGCGGCTTTTAATTATTGATTCCCTTTACTAACAGGTGTAACTCTTCACTCCCGGTGAACAAAGGCCCATTTCTACATCATGTTTATTGGTGTAAATATCACTTTCTTCCCTCAACATTTCTTAGGATTAAGAGGAATGCCTCGTCGTTACTCAGACTACCCAGATTGTTATACAAAGTGAAATGTGATTTCCTCAATTGGATCTATGATTTCTTTTGTGGCGGTCTTGTATTTCATGGTAATTGTTTGAGAAGCTTTAGTCTCTCAACGAAGTGTTGTTTGAAGCACTCATCTAAGAACAGCTTTAGAATGAGATAATATTCTTCCAACTGATTTCCATAATTCAGCAGAAACTGGGGCTTTAGTAGCTAACTAAGTGTTACTCTTTACTTTATGTAATATTAACCTAAGATATGTAAGATATGAGTCTATGGGGACAATGAGGATTTCAGGATGCAGGATCTCCTTTGATAGAAGAGTTGATCTTCTTTCATGATCATGCAATAATGATTTTAGTGATAATTATAGTTTTAGTAACTTATGCAGCAATTTCTTTAATGTTAAATAAATATACTTGCCGATCTCTAGTTGAAGGGCAAGAAATTGAAACTGTTTGAACCATTATTCCAGCAGTTATTTTAGTTTTTTTAGCTCTTCCTTCTTTACGTTTACTCTATTTGCTAGATGAAGTTGGAGATTGTGGGCTTACTGTGAAAACTATTGGGCATCAGTGATATTGAAGCTATGAGTACTCAGACTTTTTAAGTATTGAATTTGATTCGTATATAATTCCCACGAATGAATTAGAGCCTGGTGATTTTCGTTTGTTAGACGTTGATCATCGTGTGGTGCTACCAACTCAGACAGACGTTCGAATTTTGATTACTTCAGACGATGTAATTCATTCTTGGGCCATTCCTTCCTTAGGAGTTAAGGCTGATGCTATTCCGGGACGGTTAAATCAATTAAGTTTTTATGTTAAGTATCCTGGTGTGTTTTATGGTCAATGTTCGGAAATTTGTGGAGCCAACCATTCTTTTATACCAATTGTATTAGAAGCAGTTCCGCTTGAAAATTTTATGGAGTGAGTTGTTCATGTTTCTGAATAATAAGCTAAATAAAAGAATTAGTTAAATTATAATTTAAGATTGTCAGTCTTACGTTGCTAACTTACCTTAGCATTCTTTACATGCCTCAATTATCTCCTTTAAATTGAATTCTATTATTTTTACTTTTCTGAAGTGCTGTTTTGTGTGTTTCTATTTTAATTTGATGGACTAAGAAAAATTCATTTGCTTGTGGAGTTTCAAGTAAGCAAAGAATTCAAGAAAACAAATGAAACTGATAAGAATGCTTGTGGACATTTTTTCTTCTTTTGATGATAACAATCAAGTTTTTATATCTATATATATACTGATGTGATTTTTTACGTTGCTTATTATTTTAGTCTTTAGTTCCAATTACTGAGTGGCTGGGCCTCGTTGAGAAAATGTTATTAGACTATTTAAGAGTACTGCTAGGAGGCAGATTTTTCGCTCCTTTGGCTTAAATTTAGGAGGTTTCATAAATGTGGTTGTAGGGTTGTTTTTGTTCTTAATTTTTATGAATTTAATAGGACTAATTCCCTATGTGTTTAGTCCAACAAGCCATTTAGCTATCTCTTTATCTTTGGGCATGCCTTTATGATTATCTTTAATTGTGTCAGGCATTTTTTTTAATACTAGCTCTGTAGTTGCCAGCCTTCTTCCTATAGGGGCTCCAGCTCCTCTTAACCCCTTCTTAGTTATTATTGAGACAGTAAGAATTTTAGTGCGTCCTGTCACATTATCAGTTCGACTGACTGCAAATATAAGGGCGGGGCATATTGTTCTAACTCTAATTGGGAATTACCTTACCGCCAGTTTTTTCTGTTCTTCCTTTTTCTCTATGCTTCTGCTAGCAACTATCCAGATTTTTTATACAATTTTTGAGTTTGGCATTAGTGCCATTCAGGCTTATATTTTTTGCTTACTAATTACGCTGTATTCTGACGAGCACCCCCACTAACTATTTAGTTATTATTTATTATTTTTATAAGTTAAATTGTAAAAGAACCTATCGTTCATTTTTGGGGTATGAACCCAATAGCTTATTTTAGCTTATTTTACACTTAGTAAACTGGAATGCCAAGATTTAAAAATAACTTTTTATTTCGAGCTTTGAAGGCTCATAGTTTTATTTAACTTAAAATCTTTTACGCTTTGTCAATTTAAAGTGGAGTAGCTGGTTTTGCCCGAGAAAATTTTCTTCCGTATGTAGATCTACAGTCTACCGCTTATAAACTCAGCCATCGAGCAAAATATAAGCCTACTGGAAATTTTATATTCCTTTCTCGAGTTTGCAATTCGATGTTTTATATAGCACTAAGATAGGCTCTATATAATAAAGTTTTCGACAGCTATATCATAATATTTTACCAGGAGGGAACGACCCTCTCTTAAGAAATCAAAATTCTTCGTGCCCAAACACCGCTTCGTAAAAATTAAATACTTCTTTTAAAATTTATTAATCTTTCTGCTTGGAAGGCAACTGTACTTTATTCATACTCAAGAAGTGTATTTCTAATAAACTACTTTATTCCTTTAGAATGAAAATCTAATGTGCTACGGTAACACCCTAGAAACTATGTATAAAAGTAACTTAAAATGGGGAGCCTAGAAGCCTTTGTCTTTTTAGAAAACGGAGTTACTTCATATACAATAATAAGCTTGGCCCTGACTTACATATATAGCATAATACTAAGAAATACACATGGTTTTATTAGAAAAAGGTGAGGCTAGGAAAAAGTGAAAACCAAGCGAAAAGCTTCGATCGAATCTTTTTTCCTAAGTATTATATAAGACATAATGCTTAGTAAGGTTCCACTACACACCAGTGCTGAAGATTAGGAAAAAAGCGTAAGCTTGTACTAGATTAGTTTTAAAAAGGCCTGGTCAACTTGGTGCCAGCATCCGCGGTTACACCAAGAGGTCAAGTTATGTTCTTAAGGTAAAAAGGCAGTTAGGCAAATATAATTGTTAGTTTCATGATTTTTTTGTTAGGGGGTGAAATCCGCAAACAAAATTATATTTCAATTGAATCTGATTTTGAAGCTGACTCTGCGACAATCTTGAGGGAAACTGGGATTAGATACCCCACTATTCTTGATTATAAATACAATTTGATTTACCGGAGTACTACGAATAAATATGATTTAAAACTCAAAGGGCTTGGCGGTGCTTTAGACTTCTCAGGGGAACTTGTTTCATAATCGATAGTCCACGATATACCTGACCTTTTTTAGTTTAGCAGTATGTATACCGTCGTCGTCAGGTAACTTTTAAAAACAAAGAAGTTGGCAAGAAAAACTTAATAATTTTGGACGTCAGATCAAGGTGCAGCCAATAAAAAGGGGAGAATGAGTTACAATTAAAATTTATATTAATGGAAAAAAGCTTGATATAGTTTTCTCGAAAGCGGACTTGAAAGTAAAAATTGTTATACAAATTTTTTGAATCTAGCTCTGAAGCGTGCACACATCGCCCGTCGCTCTCGTTGAAAAATGAGATAAGTCGTAACATAGTAGGGGTAATGGAAGTTGCCCCTAGATGAAAGATGTAGCATAAATTAAATGCATTTCATTTACACTGAAAACATACTTAATACAAGTCGTCTTTAAATTTAATGACGGGTATGCCTTAGCAAAATTTAACTTAAATTATCTAGAAACATCCTTTAATTTAGTAAAGGTGATTGAAATTTTATGTTTATCTTAACCCTGAAATAGTACCGTGAGGGAAATACCTAGTTGCTATTTAGTAGTGCTTGATTCACGTACCTTTTGTATCATGGTTTAGCTAGATTTAAACCTAAGTTGTAGATATCTCGAAGCCTAATGAGCTACTTTCTGCTGCTGTATTAGCAGAGATTAAAAGTAACTGTGGCAAAATTTTTTTTAAAGCAGAAAGTAGAAATGAAATTTTATCCGTATTAGGAGATAGCTAGTTTTTTACAAAAAGCATAGAAGTGCTGAGTTTCATTATTTAACTTTAAATTTTACTGAAGTTAAAATCTGAAGCCTTTAAATTTTTGAGGATAAGCTCAAAAATATTCGTGATGAGTAATAATTAAGCTTTCTAAAAATTTAAGCTTGAAATCAGCTATAATTTGGAAGTTTGTTATAAATTATTTATAATGATAAAGGAAAAATTTATATTATATTAAGAAAGTAAAAGCATCTTAAAAACTAAAGTAAGATTACTTAATGCTAAAATGAGTATTTACAATGACTATAAACCTTTAGTTTTTCTAAAACTAAAGTTCTTTTAATTTTAATACCATAAAATTTTAGAAAGGAACTCGGCAAAATAAATTACTCTGCCTGTTTATCAAAAACATGGCTCTTTGATTATGAAATATAAAGAGTCGGACCTGCCCAGTGATAAAAATTTAACGGCCGCGGTACTCTGACCGTGCAAAGGTAGCATAATCATTTGCCCTATAATTGAGGGCTAGTATGAATGGTTTGACAAGAGTAATACTGTCTCTCTAAAATTTTCTAGAAATTAATTTTTAGGTGAAGAATCCTAAATAAAATTGAAAGACAAGAAGACCCTATCGAGCTTCAAAGAAGCATGTAGACATAATAAGCATCATTGCATTTTCTACTACTTGAAATTTTGGTTGGGGCGACTGAGGAACATTCAGAGCTTCTTTAATATTGTTAAAACCCACAGGTTTTGATCCAGCTAAAATGCTGATTAATGGAATTAGTTACCGTAGGGATAACAGCATAATCTTCTTCAAGAGCTCATATCGAAAAGAAGGTTTGTGACCTCGATGTTGGACTAGAATATCCTGAAGATGCAGAAGTCTTTAAGGGTTGGTCTGTTCGACCATTAAAATTCTACATGATCTGAGTTCAGACCGGCGTGAGCCAGGTCAGTTTCTATCTTCAATTTAAGACTTTAAGTTTAGTACGAAAGGACCAACTTAAAATAATAATTATTTAAGACTACAGATGAAATGTAATTTCTGTATGAAAACTTATAGACATTAAATATACCAGCTACTTTTGGCTCTGGGAGAACTTCACTCCCTAAGTTTAACATAATAAAGATGGCAGAAAAGTGCATTAGGTTTAAGCCCTAAATATGAAGGATTTTATTGTACTTCTCTTTATAATTAGAATGCTCTAAAACATAATAAAGATGGCAGAAAAGTGCATTAGGTTTAGAACCTAAATATAAAGACATAAATTCTTTTCTTTATAATGCCTTATGTTTTAGTTTCCACTGTATTTACTTATGTTTGCATTTTATTAGCAGTTGCTTTTTTTACTCTTTTAGAACGGAAAGGACTAAGATATATCCAGATTCGAAAGGGGCCTAATAAAGTAGGATTCGCAGGAATTCCTCAGCCCTTAGCAGATGCATTCAAGCTGCTAACTAAAGAAACTGCCAAACCATCTATGGCTAATTATCTTCCTTATTTCGCTGCACCTATTTTTAGCTTTTTCCTAGCTTTATTACTATGACAATTATATCCTAGAGCTTATTCTTTGGGCTACTTTAAGTGGGGAATTCTGTTTTTTCTATGCATCTCAGGATTAAATGTCTACGGAACTCTTCTGGCAGGATGGTCTTCTAATTCTAAATACGCGTTACTGGGGAGACTTCGGGCAATTGCCCAAACGATTTCTTACGAGGTAAGAATGGCTTTAGTCTTATTGTTCCCTCTCTTTCTTGTTGGAAGCTTTAACTTCATTGAAATCCAGGAGAGACAAAAGAATATTTGATTGGCTTTCCTTATAATTCCAGTATCTTTGATCTGATTAGTTACTTGTGTTGCCGAAACAAATCGTGCTCCTTTTGATTTTGCCGAAGGTGAATCAGAACTCGTATCAGGATTCAATATTGAATATGGCAGAGCCGGATTTGCTTTAATTTTTCTTGCTGAGTATGCAAATATTTTGGTCATGAGTCTATTCTCTTCGGTACTATTTTTTGGGGGGAACTCTATATTCTTCTTCGAAAGGGATTTTATATTTATAGTAAAAGTCCTATTTTTTGCATTTGCTTTTATTTGAGTTCGTGGGAGTTATCCCCGTTTTCGATATGATCTTTTAATGGCACTAACGTGAAAAGGATTTTTACCAGCTGCTCTTTCCTTACTTTTAATGGTTGTTGTTTTATCTTATTCTTTTTATTTCTAGCGAAATCGTAGTTTAAGCAAAATATTAGCATTGGAAGCTAAAGATTAGGTAAAATACTCCTACATTTCGATAAATGATAGCCATTATTACATTAGCTTTTGCAGCATCTAGGGTTCTTATATTTCCTTTGATGGCTCAACCTTTAAGATTGGGCTTGACTATTATGATTTCAACGTTGTTGATATGTTTAGTTAGAGCTATGTTGTTATCTGCCTGATATGCTTACATTTTATTCCTTATTTATGTTGGAGGTTTATTAGTAATATTCGCTTATGTTGCCGCATTATCCCCAAATGTTCTTTTTAGGAGAAATATATCATTCTTTTTCTTCATTACAATAGGAATTGTTTTTTCCATTATTACATATTTCTATTATTTTACTGACTATAGAGAACTTCTTTATGCTAAAGATATAAGGCATGAGAGATACTTAAAAGGACATGGTATTGAGCTCGTTAATCCAACTAACATTTCAATTTTGATTGGGCTAGGTATAATCCTATTAATTAATTTAGTAGCTGTTATTAAAATTTCTTATTATCAGCAAAGCTCTCTCCGCCCTTTTACTTAGTTACTTAGCTAGGAACTAGATATGCGTAGACCTATTCGAAAAGTTCATCCCGTATTAAAAGTAATTAATGGTGCTTTAATTGACTTACCTGCCCCAAGAAATTTATCTATCTGGTGAAATTTTGGTTCATTATTGGGCCTTTGTTTAGGTATTCAAATTGTCACAGGCCTCTTTTTAGCTATACATTATACAGCCCACGTAGACTTAGCTTTTAATTCAGTGATTCATATTACTCGAGACGTAACTTATGGCTGACTTCTTCGTTCTATCCATGCTAACGGAGGATCTTGATTTTTTATTTGCATTTATTTTCACATTGGACGAGGAATGTACTATGGGTCTTACCTCGCTCAACACACTTGAAACACAGGTGTGATTTTACTATTTTTGACAATGGCAACTGCTTTTTTGGGATATGTTCTTCCATGAGGACAAATATCATTTTGAGGAGCTACAGTAATTACTAATTTGCTCTCGGCTATCCCTTATGTTGGGAAAATAATGGTGGAATGGGTCTGAGGAGGATTTGCAGTTGATAATGCCACCCTAACTCGGTTTTTCGCTCTCCATTTTTTACTTCCATTTGCTATTGCAGGGTTGGTAGTTCTTCATCTCCTGTTTCTTCACGAAACGGGTTCTAATAACCCCCTTGGTTTAAACAGAGACGGGGAAAAAGTTCCGTTTCATTCCTATTATAGCTTTAAAGATCTAGTTGGGTTCTTAATCATACTATTTCTTTTGGCTTTATTGGTCTTGTTCTCCCCTCAACTTCTTACAGATCCTGAGAACTTTATTCCAGCAAACCCCTTAGTAACACCTGTGCACATTCAACCAGAATGGTATTTTCTGTTTGCATATGCCATTTTACGATCCATTCCTAATAAGTTAGGAGGAGTGATTGGCCTAGTTGGATCCATCGCCATTCTATTTATTCTTCCTTTTTCTCACTTGGGAAAGTTTCGATCCCTTGCTTTCTATCCAATTAATCAAGTGTTATTTTGATCCTTAGTAGGGATTTTCTTAGTTTTAACCTGGATTGGAAGTTGCCCCGTAGAGGCCCCATATGAGCAAGTTGGCCAGGTTTTTACTGCTTTGTATTTTCTTTATTTTGTTCTTAGGCCCCTAACTCAACTTCTATGGGATAAAATTTTAGATTACTAAGACTCTTACCTGGCCGCTGTCCTGGGGAAATATTTGTCTTGAAAACAAATAAAAAGTGTTCGATTCACTTAGCTGCCTAGCAATAGGAATAATTTTGTTATTCAACCTTTGATTTACAAGACCAATGCTCTATACTTGAGCTACCATTGCTTATTAAGGTATGAGAACATTCTATTTAACTACAATTGGTATATTAGGATTCACAATAGCTTTGCTTGCCTTATCTTTACAATATAAGCACCTTTTAAGAGTTTTATTAAGGTTAGAAGCAGGAACAATAAATTTATTTATAATAATATTTGCCCTTTCTAACAATATTTCTTTTAGTGGTCAAAGATCCCTGATTCTAATTACTTTAGGCGCTTGTGAGGCTAGCCTGGGGCTAGCTATCCTTGTCTCAATGATTCGAGTCCAAGGAAATGATTACGTTTATAGTTTTTCTTCCCAAAAGTGTTAGGACTTATCCTCTCAAATATATTTCTATTTTTATTGCCTATAAATCCGCTGTCCTGATACCTCAAAATTTGAGCTTTAGCTTTAATTAGCCTGCTTTCTCTTTTACACCTTTTTACTCCGTTTTGAGGTTATGAAAGGCTTAATTGACTAATGACTACGGATTCTATATCTTTATTTTTAGTTACTCTCACTTTTTGAATTTCCCTAATGATGATAATAGCAAGCCAAAATAACGTAAAAATCTTTAATAACAATCAGCAACTATTTTCAAGACTCCTTCTCATTCTAAATTTAATTTTAATCGTTGCTTTCTCACTCAGAAGAGCGATGTATTTTTATTTTTTCTTTGAGGCTTCATTAATTCCCACGCTTTTACTAATTTTAGGATGAGGCTATCAACCTGAGCGTTTACAAGCAGGCATATATATAATAATTTATACTGTTGCTGCATCTCTTCCTCTTTTACTAACAATTTTATGGTCATTACATAAAGTATGTTCTTCAAATATGCTAATAATCGCCATACTGCGAAATGCTTTCTTTAGGTCAGAATTGGCATGGACAAGAAGTTTATTAACAGCTCTTGTTCTCATAGCCTTCCTAGTTAAACTTCCTATGTTTACAGTTCATCTGTGGTTGCCTAAGGCTCATGTAGAAGCGCCAGTAGCAGGGTCAATAATTTTAGCCGCAATCCTTTTAAAGCTAGGAGGGTATGGAATTCTCCGTATATTCCAGTATTTTAATTTCTACATATCTCTATTTACGGTCCTTATTTTTTCAGTTGCTCTATGAGGCGGAATGCTTACTAGGATTATTTGTTTTCGTCAAGTCGACTTAAAAGCCTTGATTGCATATTCATCAGTAGGACACATATCTCTAATGTTAGCGGGCGTTTTTTCAAATAGCACTTGGGGTTGAGGAGGAGCCTTAGTTCTTATGATTTCGCACGCTTTTTGCTCTTCTGCATTATTTGCTCTGGCAAATTTTTCTTATGAAAAAACTCACTCTCGAAGCCTATTTCTCAGAAAAGGAATGCTTATGTTTCTTCCTTCCTTATCCTTATGGTGGTTCTTGTTTTCTGCTATAAATATGGCGGCCCCTCCCAGCATCAATTTATTAGGAGAGGTTTTCATTTTTCCTTCGATTATGTTTAGCTCCGCTTACTATGCTCTTCCTCTAGGTCTGATAAGATTTCTAGCCGCTCTTTACAGAATGTATCTTTTTACCTCCACCCAACATGGAGGCAGCCCTCCATATATAAATGCCTTCTCCGTTTTTAAAACTCCTGGACTAACTCTTTTATTCTTACATTGGTTTCCTGCTAATCTCCTAATTGTTAAAAGAGAATTAGTTTTCATGTGAAATTAGAATCGGGTTGAGTTAGTTTATTAAAAACACCAGTTTGTGGTCCTGGAAATAAGATTTCTACCCCATCTTACTCAACCATGTTCATAAAGCTAAAGTCTTCCTCGGTTAGATCTCTCTTCTTAATAACCTACAGGGTTATCGTGTTTCCCTTCACCTGTTATTTCATTTTGAATGAACTTTCCTTTCTAGTAGAATGGACAATCATTAGCTTAAGAACCTGCACTATTACCCTAATTTTAATTATCGATAGAGTTAGTCTTAGGTTTAGAAACGTTGTATGTCTTATTTCCGCATGCGTAATAATGTTTTCTTCTAGTTATATATCTCATGACCCCTTTCTAAAACGGTTTACTTGGCTGGTTATGCTTTTTGTTCTTTCTATAAATTTACTTGTTTTTATTCCAAGGCTTCCCGCCCTTCTTTTAGGGTGAGACGGTCTAGGAATCGTTTCTTTTATCCTAGTTGTTTATTACCAAAATATAAAGTCTCTTGCTGCCGGAATATTAACTATTTTAGCTAATCGTATTGGAGATGTAATAATTTTAATTTCAATTGGTATTTTAGTGTTACAAGGTCATTGGTGCATTACTCTTATATGGGATTTTTACTTGTCCTCCTTAGTGGTCTTTACTATTACCATTGCTGGATTAACAAAAAGAGCTCAAATCCCTTTCTCTAGATGGCTACCAGCTGCTATAGCAGCTCCTACTCCAGTTTCAGCCCTAGTGCATTCTTCAACGTTGGTAACTGCTGGCGTTTTTTTGTTAATTCGGTTCTTTCCGTTCTTAAATACATGTAGAAGTTTTAAACCATTACTTTTATTTATTTCAGTCCTAACCCTTTTAATAGCCGGCATCGCAGCAAACTACGAAAATGACCTTAAAAAAGTCATTGCCCTTTCTACCTTAAGGCAACTAGGGGTCATAATAATGAGTTTAGCTTTAGGGATGGTTTCCCTCTCTCTATTTCATCTTTATACCCATGCATTATTCAAAGCCCTCTTATTTTTATGCGCAGGAACCATTATTCACAATAGTATAAACAACCAGGATCTTCGGTTTATAGGAATAGTTTTTCACCAAGCTCCCCTGACAATCACATGTCTAAATATTGCTAATCTCTCTCTCTGCGGTGCTCCTTTTTTAAGTGGATTTTACTCTAAAGACTTAATTTTGGAAACCTCTCTAGTAAGTCCTACTAACACTTTTATAATTTTTCTAATTTTCTTGGCTACTGGAATAACAACAGCATATTCATTGCGGCTTTCCCTCTCTTCCCTTTGAAGTCCTTTTAAAGGAACGCCACTCCATGCATGAAAAGAAAAAGATTTATATATTAATTGAGCCACCACTATTTTATCATTAACTGCAATTTTCGCTGGATTTAGTCTCCAGTTACTTTTCTTATCTTTTAATCCCAATCCTTTTGTCATACCCCTAGGTCATAAGCTGTTAACCATTATTGTAATTTTAAGAGGGTTAGCCGTAGCCTTCATTATTTGGGATATAGATTTTCTTCCAAAAAAAATAAATAAAAGAAAATTCTTTTTTACTACTATATGATTTCTCACGCCGCTGTCCTCCCAACCCCTAACAAAATTTTCCATAATACTAGGAACCAATCTTATAAAATCTGTAGATCAAGGTTGACTCGAAGTTTTAGGGGGACAAGGCGTTCATTCCCTTAGAGCAAGTCTATCTATGAAAAACGCTAGCGTTCAAATTAAGTCTTTTAATTTCTTTATTATAATAACTTTACTTTTTTTAAGCCTGGCGCTCCTTGCCAATTTTTTTTTTTAGACCCCGGTAGCTTATATATTTAAAGCATAGCACTGAAGATGCTAAAAAGGCAAACTAATGCCCCAGGGTAAAACCAGCGCAAGCAAAAAAGCGCTGGTTTTACTTTACTCAAAATCATAGCTTTATATGGGACGTAATCCTTTTCATTTAGTAGAATTTAGTCCTTGACCTTTAACTGGGTCGATGGGAGCTTTATTTTTGACTTCTGGGTTAGTAGGCTGATTTCATGGATATTCTATTTTAGGAGCCGTTTTAGGGTTTGTTTTAGTTTTAATAACCATGTTCCAATGATGACGGGATGTGATCCGAGAAGCAACGTTTCAAGGATGTCATACAGTTCAAGTGTCTAAGGGACTGCGTTGAGGAATAATTCTGTTTATTCTTTCTGAAGTTCTTTTCTTTTTTGCTTTCTTTTGGGCTTACTTTCATAGAAGTTTAGCTCCAAGGCTGGAATTAGGTTCTTGCTGGCCCCCTTCTGGAATTACTCCCCTAAATCCTTTTGAGGTACCTCTTTTGAATACTGGTGTATTGCTAGCTTCTGGAGTGACCGTAACTTGAGCTCATCACGGCTTAATAGAGGGGAATCGGAGAGAGGCTATTCAAGGGCTTTTTGCGACAATTGCTTTAGGGGTTTATTTCACTTTTTTACAAGCGGGAGAGTATCATGAGGCTTCCTTTACAATTGCTGATGGAGCTTATGGCTCAAGTTTTTTTGTTGCAACTGGGTTTCATGGTTTACATGTATTAATTGGAACAAGTTTTCTCGGAGTCTGTCTAGGTCGGTTAGTTCTTCAGCATTTTTCAACCGGGCACCATTTTGGTTTTGAGGCAGCGGCGTGATATTGACATTTTGTTGACGTAGTATGGCTATTTTTATATCTTTCTATTTACTGATGAGGATCGTAAGATAAATATAGTAAGAACAGAATTGTTTATTTAAGCTTGAAATATATTTCTTAGATGACTGAGAAATAAGTGTTAGACTTTTAATCTAAAAACGGCGATTATTTGCGCCTCTAAGAGACCTTATACTTTAAGTTAAAAGATCTGATTTGCATTCAGAAAATAAATCTTTATGATTTTAGGGCCATTATAAACTAAAAAGCTAGAGTGCTAAGTAAAAAGGCTAAGAAAATTGTTGATAAATATAAAAAGCGAAAAATTTGCATGCGGTTTCGGCCCGTAAGTTGGAGGTGTGAGTCCTTCTTTATATTTATATTGTATAATTAAATGGAGGCCAAAAAGAGGCGCCTAGCTGTTAATTAGGAGAGTGTAAGAAATGTTTACCCATTTAGACTTAAAGCGTTTGAGTTAAAAATATCAAACAAATTTAAAAAGTACTACGCCGGATGAACGGGAATCATTGATGTTGATTAATATAGGACTTATTGTCTTTAGTGCTAGTATTAATGTTGAGAGGGCTGTTAAGAAGAGTGGTTGCTTTATTATTATCTATTGTTGTTATAAGCTTGGGATTAATTCTTTCTAAGCGAGCGATGGGAGATCGGGAAAAAGAATCTCCTTTTGAATGTGGCTTTGACCCTATTAAGTCAGCTCGCCTTCCTTTTTCTTTACGATTCTTTTTATTGGCAATTATCTTTTTAATTTTTGATGTAGAAATTGTTTTACTTTTTCCTATTTTAATGAGGCTACCTAGGAGATTTACGTTGGAATTAAGGCTAGGGGCTTTTATCTTTTTGATTATCCTAATTGTAGGTCTATTTCATGAATGAAATGAGGGCTCTTTAGACTGAGCTCAATAAGAATTAGTCAGAAAAAACTTGGAGTAAAGCAGGGCTGCTAACTTTGCTTTGGGTGGTTCGATTTCATCCTTTTTCTTATGTTTTCCAGCCTACCTTTTAATTATATATTTTTTGTTGTTGTTATTTTTGGGACTTTGTTTTCTATTTCCTCTTCTCATTGACTGGGTATTTGGGCTGGCTTAGAAATCAATCTTATTGGTTTTCTTCCTCTGTTAGTATATCAAAAGAGTATATCAGAAAGAGAGTCTGCCGTAAAGTATTTCGTCATTCAGGCACTTGGGTCTAGGTTATTATTATTTGGGAGCTTGGGGACCTATAGCCTTTCTTTCTCTTGAGAGAGTCTGAACTCTTTAGAGGATTTTTCTTACTTAAGTTTATTGATTATTTCTGCTGGATTAATCCTGAAGATGGGGATTTTTCCGTTTCATTTTTGGTTTCCTGGAGTTATAGCAGGATTGCCATGGCTTTCTTGTTTATTTCTTTCAACCTGGCAAAAGGTGGGCCCTTTGTTTTTGATAATTTCTTTGCTTGAGGTAAACTTAATAACTTGGCTTCTCTTGACTTTTTGTGTGGTGGCAAGTGGATCTAGACTTCTAGGAGGTTTAGGGGGTATAAATCAAACCCAGGTGCGAGCGCTATTGGCTTATTCCTCTATTGGGCATTTAGGTTGAATTATATTTGCAGGGATTCACAGAACATGAGCGATGGGATTATATTTTGGAATTTATGTTCTAATTTCATTTTGTATTTTTGTAAGTTTGTGATTTATAGACCTTAAGTTTACTAAGAATTTAGTAGGAGTGTTATCCTTAAGTTACTCTGCCTTAATTGTTATAATTATACTTCTTTCCCTAGGAGGGCTGCCTCCAATGTTGGGTTTTATTTCTAAATGAGCTGTTATCATAGTAAGAGTTAGTCAGACATTAAGAATTTTTATCATTTTACTAATTGTGGGTTCATTGATAAGATTGTTTTACTACTTAAGTTTATTTTTTTCCTTATTCTTGGGAGCTTTAAAAGAAAAAAGAAGGAAAAATTTAGTGCTTGGAAACGTTGCTTGAATACATAGACTTGGGTTGTTAGTAAATTTTTTAGGTGGATTTTTACTACTCGTGAGAGGAGTACTATGAAGAGTTTAAGAATTTGGAGCATGT